ATATTTCCACTTATTCATCAGAAGAGGGGTATCTTTTGATGCCAGAATCGATTTTCCTTGATAACTAACATATTGTATAAAAGGATCCTTGAAGAACCATAAGGTAGCCGGAAAAAATACTTTTCCGACAGGATATTTGATTTTTTCATAAAACCTTATTCGCTCAAAAAAGATTCTAGAAGAGGTTAATCGTAAATGATTAGATTGGTTACGTAGAAAAAGCAAAATGGATTCATATTCATATACATAAGAATTATATAAGAGCAAGAATAATCTTTGATTACTTTTTGCAAAAGTGTATTTTGGGGGAGTAATAAGAGTATTCCAACTATAATACTCGTGAAGAAAGAGCCGTAATAAATGCAAAGAAGAGGGATCTTTCACGCAGTAGCGAAGGGTTTGAACCAAAATTTCCAGATGAATGGGGTAAGGTATTAGTACATCTGATGCATAATTTAAATGTGGAAATTTGTCCTCTAAAAAAGGAAACATTGAATGAATTGATCGTAAATTATAATATTTTACGATTTCTGTCTCCTCTAAGGAAGAGGCTAATCGTAGGGAAAACGGAATTTCTACAACGACTGCAAACCCCTCCGATATCATTTGAGAATAAAAATTTTTGTTGTACCCCAAAAATTTATTTTGATTAGAATCATTAACAGAAATAAGAAAATGATTCTGTTGATACATTCGACTAATTAAACGTTTTATAATTAAAAAACTATATTTCTTGTCAGAACCTACATTATCAAACAAAATGGATCTATTTAAACCACGATCATGAGCAAGTGCATAAATATACTCCCGAAAGATAAGTGGGTATAGGAAGTCATATTGCGGAGATCTATATAATTCGAAATATCCTTGAAATTCTTCCATTTATAATTCAATTTGAATCAGAAAAGAAATAGGTGATTTGTTGGGTTATCAAATAATACATAGTACGATACAGTTAAAACAAGGTATTTATAGTAAGAAAAAACTAGATACCTCGGGGAAACACGTCAAACTCATCAACGGACTCTCTAGAACTTCCCTTTCCTTTCTATATAATAGATTTTTTTATTCATTTATAGGATACCAAGATAGTCCGAAGCCCTTTATTTTATCAATCCAATCGCTCTTTTGATTTTGAAAAAAAAAAAAATTCTTTATCAATATACTGCCTTCTTCATACACATTTATCTCTGCCCCATAAAGGGGAATAACTAATAGTTAGGGCTCATAAGAAATTTCTAATCCACTCATCGGAAAAGCTTTTACCGCATTAGGCACTAATATATTTTTAACGTCTAATTAGATGGGGTAATCATTCAAAAATTTAGAATAGAAGCTCGTTACTTTTTTTTTATTTCCCTAGAATTGGAACCTATAGTAAGGCTCTACCCATTTACTCACTCGACCCCCTCAAAAAATATTATTTCAATTGTTTAAACTCAATAAAAAAAAAAAAAATAAATAAATTTTTTGGACCTATTTCTATTTAGTAAGAATGAAATATTCTCAGAATTATCCATTACTACGACATGCTGTTTTTTCCCTTCATTCCTTTCAGGATCAGTCGTGGTCTTACAAACCCTACCGATGGTATGGACGAATCTTTTTCTTCATACAAATGTGTAAAAGATGCTAGTCGCACTTAAAAGCCGAGTACTCTACCGTTGAGTTAGCAACCCCAATAAAAAAATTAGAATGTGTAGATACAATCAGAATCCAAATAAATAACGAAATTGAAGGACAAAAAAAAAAAAAAATGAAAAAAAAAAAACTCTAATCCGTTCTGAACATAATAAAAATTAACAAATCCGACAAAAATAAAAAAAAAATTCTCAAATAAAAGATAAAATAAAGATAAAGCCAAAGATTTTAAAATATTTATAGAACGACTCTTGTCTCTCTTCTCTTATATTATCCATTAATTACTATATAAATTAGTATATATCGAATTTGATTGATTTAAATCTTAATCAAAAAAGCCTTCTTGTATGACAGAAAATCTAAGAAACTTTTATTTAACTGAAATAAAATCTATGGAACAGGGGAAAAAGGATTCATTTATCCACGATCGGATTATATTTATTTGATACACTGTTGTCAATATTAATATTGACAAAAGCATAAGCATACAAAAGCTAAAACAAATTCTAAATAGAGATAACAATAAAAATTCCCATTTCAATCAATTAAAATTAATCAAGTTATTTTAATTGAAATCGAAAAAACCAAAGGACTTGTGTTGGATTGGCACTCTCTAATATAAATATATTATAAATGGAAGACTTAATTAAGGAAGACGGCGTAGAAGTAGAAAAAACGAGGTTTATTCAATAACTAAAATAAATAGGGTTAGTCCTTTGGTTTTTTCGATTTCAATTTTCTTTCATTAATTAAATTTTGTTTGTTGATTAAGGTGAAGTTCCGTAAAAACCCCCGCCCTTTTTGAAATATCATGAACAGTTCCTGTAGGTTGAGCGCCTTTTTCAAGGAAGTATAGAATAGCAGGAACATTTAAATAAATTTGATTCTTTATCGGATCATAAAAACCCACTTTCCGAAGATCTCGTCCCTCTCGGCGGGCTCGAACATCAATTGCAACTATTCGATAAATGGCTCATTGGGATAGATGAACAATACCCCCCCATAGAAACGTATAAGAGGTTTTCCCCTCGTACGGCTCGAGAAAATTAGAAATTATGCCTATGTATAAAATTACAATATCAAATATATCCATAAAATCATCAAATTAATTAGACTATTTATTTTAGTAATTTTTTTTTTCTTATTCTTACTCAACAAAAAGAAAATTAATCGTATTTGCACCCTCATAACTCAAGTTGTATAACTCTGAAATAACTCAAAAGAACAGCCTTTTAGATATTTCATCTATTGAGTGGTCTCTAACCCCTTAATTGTCTTCTTTAGAATCCATTTTTATTCTTCAATTTAATTGTTAAGACAATTGAAAAAGGTATTTCCTTGTTCCAGGATCTTTGCCTTGAATCATTGGGTTTAGACATTACTTCGGTGATCTTTAAATCCTGTCAAAATGGCAGCAACATACCACTTTTTGCGATTTCCTTCTGTCAAAGAATCATACAAATGTTGGATTCCTGCGTAATACACTTTCCTTTGGATTTGATCGAAAAGGTTTTACCGATTTCAACAAACCTCCTTTTGGAATTGGAAATTTTTTCGAATAGGCCCCTTTAAATTTATGTATCGAAAATATATTTACGAAGTTGTTCCAATTTGTTGATTGATACTAACCCTAGATTCTTGCCCCCGAAAAAAAAATTTCTACTCGAGCTCCATCCTATACTATATTATATCACCCCCGCCCCCAAAAAAAAAGGGGGCGGGTTACAACGGAATAGAACAAATGATGTCGAGCCAAGAGCACTTTCATTCCTATATAATATATATAAAAATGGTGGATGTAAGACTCCACAGCGGATCATGTCCTTCAAGTCGCACGTTGCTTTCTACCACATCGTTTTAAACGAAGTTTTACCATAACATTCCTTCAGTTTGTAATCCATATGTAATTGATTCAATTATCGAATCGTGAATAATCATTGGTTCGGTTGTTACTATAGTAATCTATACCTTTAGTAATCTATACCTTTTTTTCTATATGAAAAAAAGCGAGTATCAGCAAGAATAAATTAATTTAACCTTATTTTTTTAGATTAGATAGAGGTTAATAGAATTGAATACTGAAAATTCTATTTTCTTAATCATTGTAATTTTTTTTTACTAGTTTTCTATTTTTGTAAAAATAAAATTAATTAACTAAATTATAACTAATATAACACGAAGAAATAAATATAATACCAATAAACAGGTTATTTTGAATCCGTATCTTCAAATAAGATAATAGTGATAGAATAAATGCAACAATTTCACACTTCTTCAAGTTCCAAGAACTCATAGGGGTTCGTTACAAAGATTTAATTGATTGAAAAATCTCCTATCCTAATATAATTATTTTAATTTTTAAAAAAAATATATATATATTAATATAATTATAATCAAACTCTATCCCAATACCCTACTCTTAGTCTTAATTTTTAATACATTAATACAGAAGGTTGTTGTAAAAAGCAATATTTTATATTTTAAATATATATTTAAATATGATGATATCTAAAAAAAAATAATTCTATTATCCATACAGGGTATGCTCTGGGACGGAAGGATTCGAACCTCCGAATAGCGGGACCAAAACCCGTTGCCTTACCACTTGGCCACGCCCCATTTATTTCTATTCGATACTAATAAATAAACACTAATATTAAACACTAATAATGGTACGGGTTATTCGTCAACTCCTGATAAAATATCTATTATTTGTAAACTAAAAGGGATTACTAGAAATTTTATACATGTAGACATAGAATTAAACTTAATTTATTGATCATTACATATAATTCAAGTAAGATATTGTACGAAAGTATGATTTATTCTATTCTCTTTTGATTTGAGATATAGAAGGATTGATTTTTGATTGGGTGAGTTCAAATAAAAGAAAGTTTTTTTATCTAGCTTACTTTTATTTTTATTCATTTTTTTTTTCTATCAATAATAACATATCTATAATAAACTCAATTTAATTTATTAACAACTCAATCAAAATAAATAAAATTACCCCCCCCCCCAAAAAAAAATGTTTGTTATGCTTAATATTTTTAGTTTGATCTGTATATACCTTAATTCTGCTCTTTATTCCAGTAGTTTTTTCGTCGCCAAATTGCCCGAAGCTTATGCTTTTTTGAATCCAATTGTAGACGTTATGCCAGTAATACCTCTGTTCTTTTTTCTCTTAGCCTTTGTTTGGCAAGCTGCTGTAAGTTTTCGATGATATTTTTTTTAATAAAGTCTCATACAAACCCACGATTTATTCAAAAAAAAAATACGTAGAATTGATAAGATCAGATAAGTCCTACATGCTCAATTCAAATATTGAAATTATTGTACAACCGCGATAAATTCAGATCACCCCACTTTAAATTCTTGTAAAAAAAATCGAGTATGTGGTATAAAAGTAGAGAATCTATTCTCTTTTTTCCTAAAAAAATCTTGGAGATTGTGTAATGCTTACCCTCAAACTATTTGTTTACACGGTAGTGATATTCTTTGTTTCTCTCTTTATCTTCGGATTCCTGTCTAATGATCCAGGACGTAATCCCGGACGTGAAGACTAAAAAATAAGGGTTTCTTTGCTTTAAAAGAGTAAAACTTTTTTTAGTAAGATTTTATTGCACTTGTTTAATTATTAATTTTGAACTAGTAAAAAAAAAGAGCTCGCGATAAATTCGAAAGAAAATAACAAGCTAGCAATGAAAACGGAAAGAGAGGGATTCGAACCCTCGGTACGAAAAACTCGTACAACGGATTAGCAATCCGACGCTTTAGTCCACTCAGCCATCTCTCCTCCCAATTGAGATAGGATAATACTATGTTACATTATAAAACAAAATAAGGCTTGAAAATGCCCGCCATAGTATATACTCTTATTTTTTAATTTCGTGATTTTGTCCGAAGGGGCTTTTTAGTTCCACGGCCCGGCCTGGTCAGTATTTAGCCGGGCCCGCCCTTTTTTTTCAACAAATTTTAAATTATAAGATTTTTAAAATTGAAAAAAAAAATCCCGCTTTCCGAATCTGATTAAGTCCTCTGATACATAGGAGTAAACGCTCTCGTTTTCCCGATTCTTTTTTGATCTTTTTTTTATTAGGGTCGACAAAAGGCGCATTTCTATACAATAATCTTATTGTAGCGGGTATAGTTTAGTGGTAAAAGTGTGATTCGTTCTATAACCCTTTATATAGTTAAAGGGTCTTTCGGTTTGATTACTATATTATTCCGAGCAAAAACTTTAGTTCTTAAAAGGATTGAATCCTTTACCTCTCAATGAAAAATTCGAGGAAGAATATACATTCTCGTGATTTGTATCCAAGAATAAATTTAAAATTGAAAAATTGGATTATGAAATTACGAAACATAATTTTTTTTATTGGATCAATACTTCCAATTGAATGAGTATAAATAAAGAACCCATGGATAAAGATAAAAAGTTTATTTCTAATCGTAACTAAATCTTCAATTTAAAATTTGTATAGGGAAAATTGAAGCAAAACAGCTATTAAACAATGTCTTTGGTTTACTAAAGACATCGATCGATAAATTGTTTGAGCTCGGTGGAAACAAAACGTTTTTCCTAAGGATCTTTCAAATAGAATTAAAGAACGAAGTAATTAGAAAGATTGTTAGAATATCTTTCTATAGGGATCGTCTAGAACGCAAGTTGTTCTGAATATATTCAGAAATAAAAGCTGACATAGACGTTATGGGTCAGATTTTTTTATTTCGTTCATGTCTAAATAGGGCAATTTATTTATCTTCCATAAAGGAGCTGAATGAAACCAAAGTTTCACGTTCAGTTTTGAATTAGAGACGTTAAAAATGATGAATCAACGTCGACTATAACCCCTAGCCTTCCAAGCTAACGATGCGGGTTCGATTCCCGCTACCCGCTTTTACTTTCTCATGAAAATCTTTAATATTCAATTTAATACGTTTTAAGAAATTTTTTTAAATATTCAATACTTTTTTTAAATATTCAATACTTTCAATACTAAAGGGTTTAATAAATCGAATTAATGTAATGCATAATTGACTTTAATACTAAAATACTAAATTCTTGGAATTCTTTCAACTAACTTTCCGAACAAGAAATATGAAAATTGGAGTAAAAAGCGTCCATTGTCTAATGGATAGGACAGAGGTCTTCTAAACCTTTGGTATAGGTTCAAATCCTATTGGACGCAGTTTATTTCCCTATATATCATATCTTTTTTTTTTTTTTATTTCGATGTCTATGTCAAGAAATAACAAAGATATTTTGAATAACGTGAATAAGAGACGATCTTATTACATATTAATTATTTCTTTTAGATCTAAAAGAAATAATTAATATGTAATTTCTACAATTTCTTAGAGAAATTAAAATTCTCTATCAAATTATATAAATTAAATTGTAAATTACTGTACAATTCTAATTATATACTATTATTATAGTAATAGTGTAAGTATATTACACAGTAAAAATATATATATATATTTGATTATTTTAATTAGAGTACTCTATATTATAGTAAATTATACTATATAGAATAGAATAATCGATAGATAATTATATATCTATATATATATAATATAAAGATTTTCCTTTTTATAATTTTTATAAAAAAAAAAAGGATAACATCTTATAAATTAATAAGTTTTTTTTAGTTATTTATTTTTATAATTTTTTTTTAGTTATTTATTTTTATAATAAAGAATAAGGTTTATTCAAAACTATAATATATTAATATATAAAGATATAAAGTGATAAGATCATAATAGAAAAGTATATTATAAAGATTATATAGAAAAATTAGAATTACTAATTAATAGAAAGATTGATCAAGATTCAAAGTAATTACTTTTTTTATA